AAAATGCCATTGCCAAAAAGTGACAAGATAACATTTCCATTTATTCATAAAAAGAGACGTCCCTTTTGAAGCCAGAATGCATTTTCTTTGATATCTAACATAATGCATGCAAGGTTCTTGGACCAACCAAAGGTTCACCTGACAATCCGTAACCTTAAGAAGGACGCTCCCCAGACATTCTATTTTTCCATAGAAATAGATTCGTTCAAGAAGAACTCCAAAAGATGTTGATTGTAAATGAGAAGATTGGTTACGTAAAAATATGAAAATGGATTCGTATTCACATACATAAGAATTATATAAGAATAAAAAGAATCTTTGATTTCGTTTTAAACCGGCTTTATTTAGAGTACTAAGACTCCAATACTCGTTGAGAAAGAATCGTAAGAAATGCAAAGAAGGGGCATCTTTTACCCAATAGCGAAGGGTTTGCACCAAGATTTCTACATGGACAGGGTAGGGGATTAGGATATCTAACACAAAATCGAAATGTGAAAAATTGTCTTCTAAAAAGGGAAATATTGAATGAATGGATCGTAAATTCTGAGATTTGACTATCTTTTGGCTTTTCCCTTCTAGAGAAGATATTAATCGTAGAGAAAATGGAATTTCCACAATAAATGAAAACCCCTCTGATAGGATTTGAGAATACAAATCCTTGTTGCGGCCCCAAAATGGATTTTTCTTCAAATCATTCGTAGAAATCAGAAAGTGATTCTGTTTATACATTCGAGTAATTAACCGTTTCACAATCAGTAAACTGGATTTATTCTCAGAATCCCGATTTTCTGACAAAAAGGATCGACTCAAACTACGATCATGAGCAAATGCATAAATATACTCCTGAAAAATAAGTGGATATAGAAAGTCCTGTTGTCGAGATCTCTCTAACTGTAAATCTCTTTGGATTTCCTCCATTTGAAATTCGATTGGAATCAAAGGTAGTTTAGGGGGTTATCAAATGCTACATAGTACGATACAGTCAAAACGGGGTATTCTTTTCTACTAAGAAAAAATACCTCGAACTTATCAACAGATTCTCTGCCCTTTCTTTTTTCCATTTCATTTAGTCTATGTTATAGGATAAGAAGATGGTTAGAAATCTTTTATTTTTTAAACCTAATCGCTCTTTTGATTTCGGAAAAATTCGTTATCAATATACTGCTTCTTTTACACACCTCCATTCCATAATATAGAATGCCATATAGTTAGGATTCAGTAAAAAAAGATAGAATCCACTCGTGGGAGAAGAAGCTCTTCCCGTATCAGGCACTAATCTACTTTTAACGTCTAATTAGATCGGGAAATTATTCCAATTAAGAACAAAAGCTGGTTGCTTTTTCTTTCTAAAAAAAAATTGAAGCCCTGGGGCCATATCCATTTATTCATTCGACCCAACTTTCTTTTGTTCCATTCCAAGAATTTCAACAGGGTTTTCTACCGATCCTATAAAAATGAAATACGCTTGGAACTTTCCATTGATACGACATGCTATTTTTTCCATCCATTCCCTTTCAGGATCAGTCGCGGTCTTCCAAACTTTTCCAATGGTATGGACGAATTCCTCGCTTCATCTATATGTGTAAAAGATTCTAGCCGCACTTAAAAGCCGAGTACTCTACCGTTGAGTTAGCAACCCGAATAAAAGCGAAATGAAAAAAAAATGTAGTTTTCAACTCAGGTATGTTATAGATACACTATAAAAATCAAAAATCAATCAAGTTGAATTGAAACAAAGAGAAAGAAGATGAACTAATCAAATCATTCAACAAAAAAAAAACAGATCATTTGAATTTGGTAAAAAAACCTATGGGACGGAAATAAATGGACCCCTTCTCACTTATCAAGATGAATTATATTTGTTCGATACACTGTTGTCAATATAAAAAAAATGGTGAAAAAAGAATAAACTGGAATAAAGAAAAAGAAATTGCATTTTATTTGAAATAAAATTAAAAATCCAATAATATTCAACCTCTATTAGCACTACATATCTAATCTACATATTGTCTAGATAGATACAATAAAAAATCTAAATGAAAGAAAAAAATCGTTGCATAATAGATGGATTTCATCAATCTAAGTGGAATAAGTAAAGTAGATTTCTTTCGGTTAGTGGAGTTCTAATGAAAACCGCACAATTGAAGGAAATGTCCCGATTTTTTATTTATCGTATCAAGTTTTTTCGTTCTAGACCGTCAGATTCGATGGAAGCAATGATAAATAGATACGAATAGAACAGAAAAAGGGGGGGGTCAAAAAAACAAGTATAGAAAAACTATAGAAAATTCTATACAAGTTGGTACCCCCCTTGGTATTACTTTAATTTAATTTCGTTTGATTGGACGGAAGTTCCTTAAAAACTTCCGCTTTCTTTAAAAGATTATGAACAGTTACTGTGGGTTGAGCCCCTATTTCGAGGAAATATAGAATAGCAGGAACATTTAAATAAGTTTGTTTCTTTATTGGATCATAAAACCCCAGTGTTCTAAGGTCTTTTCCTTCTCTGCGAGATCGAACATCAATTGCAACAATTCGATAGACGGCTCATTGGGATAGATATAGATGAACAGGACCCCCCCTAGAACCGTATAAGAAGTTTTCTCTTCGTACGGCTCGAGAAAAAATGATTGAATTCAAAGTTTTGTCTATGTATATATACAATTCGAATATTCTAATAAATCAATGACAAAAGAGCCTATAACATAGACTATACTATGATTTCAGTCTTTTTTATTTGCAGGAAGAAAATAAAAAAGAAACCATTCGTACTCATAACTCAAGTTAGATTATTTTCAAAGAAAATCTTTAGTCAATTTCATTTATTGAGCGGTCTTTACCCCGCTTTCTTTGTCTCGTTTAAAATTCGATTTAGATTCTTGAGTTTGATCCAATTCTTGAGACTAGCGAGACAATTCAAACGGCATTTCCTTGTTTTTGGATCCTTATTTTTTGATTTTAAATCATTGGGTTTAGACATGACTCCGGTGCTTCTTTTCTTAATGCTTTCAAAATGGCAGCAACATACCCCTTGTTGATTAAAGAATCATACGGACAATTGATTCCCCGTGATACACTTTGAATCCAAAAAGTTTGATCAATTGCAACAAGTTTTTTTTTGAATTGCAAACTTGTTTGAATTGGATCCTTCGGATTTGGATATATTATATGGAAGAAGATATATTTACGAAGTTGTTCGGATTGATTGGCATTAACCCTAGATTCTTGACCCCGAAAAAGAACTGAATCCTTTTCTACTCGAGCTCCATCGTGAACTATTAACAACTCCCCCAAAAGGAAGGGTTCTAATGTAAAAACAATGTCGAGACAAGAGCACCTTCATCATTTATTAATAGATAAATGGAAAATGGTGGATGAAAAAATCCACAAAGGATCATGTCCTTCAAGTCGCACGTTGCTTTCTACCACATCGTTTCAAACGAAGTTTTACCATAACATTCCTCTTATTTGGAACTGAATTGATTCAATCGTGGAATCATGAATAGTCATTGGTTGAGTTGTACATAGCCGTCGTACTCTAGATCTTATATTTTCTATGTATGTGTAACTTCTATATAGGAGATATGTGTAATATGGGTAGTGGAATTATTTTTCTTAAAAAGTCTTAGCATGACAGCAGCTTTAACATACCTAAAGCTATTTTTTAGATAAAATAGAATAGAAAGTAGAAATCTAGAATCTATAAATATAAACAAATAACGTTTTGAATCTTAATCTTCAAGTGATTGATATAGAATAGATTCCACCTTTTCTACTTTTTGAATCCTAGAAATTCCATTCTTGTGATTGAACTAAAACGACACGTACCATATAACCATAACCCTATAGATAAGCTAAACATTTCTTCATTTTAAATGGATTTTGGTTAACATATTTTCAATACTAATCTTTTCATAAAGTGCAAAAAAATAAGGGATAAGATAAACCACCCCCTCCCCAATCATTTCATCGATTTCCAACTCTGCATTTGAACTAAACACGAAATACCAAAAAAATGGATATGCTCTGGGACGGAAGGATTCGAACCTCCGAATAGCGGGACCAAAACCCGTTGCCTTACCACTTGGCCACGCCCCATTTCCATTTTAAATTCACACTAAAAAACAATAGTCTTGTTATTGATTTTTTGTCAACTCCAGTCCAAAGATCTATATATCTATAGAATATACTGGTATTAGGATTTTGATACATATTATTATAGATTATAGATATTATCTATCTATAATAGAATATAATTGAATTTATTGATCATTACATAGAATTCAATTAAGATATTGTATGAAAGTATGATTCCTTCTATTCTCCTTTGAGAATTGGAGGATTTTTGATTGGGTGGATTTCAAGAAAAAGAAAGAAGGATTTTTTGTATACCTTACAGACTTTCTTCCTTTTTCCGTATCTCAAAAACTCAATCAAATTGCAATTATCTCCAAGAACAAAATGTCTGCTATGCTTAATACCGCAAGTTTGATCTGTATTAATTCTGCCCTTTATTTGAGTCCTTTTTTCTTCTTCGGCAAATTGCCTGAAGCCTATGCTTTTTTGAATCCAATCGTAGATATTATGCCAGTCATCCCTTTGTTTTTTTTGCTCTTAGCTTTTGTTTGGCAAGCTGCTGTAAGTTTTCGATGAAATCTTTAATAAAAATATCCTAGAAAATGAATGCATGATTTTTCGCGAAAAATTGCTAACAACTGCAAAAATCAGATAGTCTGAACCTTAGATTCGGACACTAAAATTATTGGATAGTCGCCAAAACTCTGGTTTACCCGTATTTCCTCATTTTAAATCCTTTATTCATTCCAGGGAAAGACCCTAACCCCATTAGGGTCTCCCACAACATCTAATTTGAATAGGAAAGTATTTTTTTAATGAAAAAAAAATACGATTTCTTGGTTTCAAAATAGGATATGTGGTAGAAAAATGGAAGATCTATTCTCTTTTTTTTTTCAAAAAAACTATCTTGGAGATTGTGCAAT